ACCCATATTCCAGGACCATACAAACCTGTTACATGAAATGCGCCAAAACCAAAACAAGCCACCCCTGAAAGAAATAAATGAATTCCAAAAATCTTGGGCAAATCCAAAGAAGGTTTTCCTGTACGTTCATCACAAAATATTTCTAGATCCCAATACACCCAATGCCAAATAGCTGCCAAGAAGCACAAACCAGAAAACACAATATGTGCTCCAGCCACACCTTCGTAACTCCAAATACCCGGATTCGTTATAGTCCCTCCTGTGATACTCCAACCGCCCCATGAATTGGTTATTCCTAAACGAGTCATGAAGGGTATAACGAACATACCTTGTCTCCACATTGGATCAAGAACAGGGTCAGAGGGATCAAAAACGGCTAATTCATATAGAGCCATCGAACCGGCCCAACCAGCAACCAGAGCTGTATGCATTATATGGACAGAAAGCAAACGACCGGGATCATTCAATACAACGGTATGAACACGATACCAAGGCAAACCCATGGAAATACCCCTTTATCAAAGAAAAATAGACACTATGTAACTTTATTGCATTGAAAAAACTATGCTATGGATCTCCCCCCTTCAGTGGATTATCTCGGAGCAAGAGTTAATATTTGTTCTATTCTATTGGTAATAATGGAAGAATTCTGTTCGTAGGAACAAAGAGAAGCAGATCTATTCTATACCCGATAAGTACCAATACGCAATGGGGGGTTGAGCTCGTTTTCTATGAGCGAATGCATCCATACTTGTTCATCATTCGAAGTACCTATTCGTAATAATTTTATTTACTTTATTTATTCTGTCTTACTTTATGACCTTATCCAAATATATAGATAAAATATAATTAAAATATAATAAAGGCCAATATTATATTATGAAGACAATAAATCCATTGTTACGTTTCCACATCAAAGTGAAATATAGTACTTAATTCTTTTTTCTTTTATTTAATGCCTATTGGTGTTCCAAAAGTACCTTTTCGAAGTCCTGGAGAGGAAGATGCATCTTGGGTTGACGTATAGTGCGACTTGTCAGATATATTGGGTCATATGGGATTTCCCCGTTCTCTACCCCGATCGAGATATCCTCTGTTTCGCCCAAGAAAGATTGATTCAATTATCAAAAATTTGGAGCGTGAAATGCAATTAGATCAATTTTGAGGGGATCCAGATTAATATTATCAATTAGAATAATTTATGGTTGACTTGGTTGGACCAATAAAATGAAGTATACAGGCTCCATTTAGAAAAAACCCAATTGGTAATATATTTATGATTACTACTTGTATCATAAACGATTTTGTTTATATAAATCAGAATGATCTCAAAATGTTAATCAATCGAATAATATGATGAATACGTCGAATATTTGACGGAAGACATGAAAAAAAAGAAAGGAAATCATATCAAAAAGAAGTGGTATTGGGGGCATTTGTCCTATATGTGCAAATCGAAATCGGGCATATCTTTACCTGGAGTAGAGCATAAACCTAAAAGAATTGAAGAGACCCCATTCCGGAACAAGAAAATGACATCGTGATTTGGATTGTATCTCGATGAAACAATACATCAATAAGAAGTTAGTTCGATAAGTTTAGTTAATTTTTTTTATATTATAGGGAATCGGGCTAAAACTTATCTTTCTTGAAAAATGGAAGAAAAAGCTCCTTCGTTAAAAGTTAGAAAGGGCCTGCTATGAAAAAAAAGGGACTGTAATTTACACATTGATTCTTTTTTTTTTTTCGCGATTTTTTGAACCGTATGCATCAAAAGGTGCATGTACGGTTCCTAAGGATACCATTTTATCCTAATCAACCGACTTTATCGAGAAAGATTGCTTTTTTTAGGCCAAGAGGTTGATAGTGAGATCTCGAATCAACTTATTGGTCTTATGGTATATCTCAGTATAGAGGATGATACCAAGGATCTGTATTTGTTTATAAACTCTCCCGGAGGGTGGGTAATACCCGGAGTAGCTATTTATGATACCATGCAATTTGTACAACCCGATGTACATACAATATGCATGGGATTGGCCGCTTCAATGGGATCCTTTATCCTGGTCGGAGGAGAAATTACCAAACGGCTAGCATTCCCTCACGCTTGGCGCCACTGAGTTTTTTATTTTTATTTGAGAGAAAAAATAAGACTATGCCTTCGCCATATGAAATAGAAATATTAAGTAATAATAGCATGGCACTTCGAATTCGATATGAAAAAATTATTATTATTTTTTTTTTTCAAAAACATTAGATTATGTATCGAAAGAGTAGTATGAGATAAAAGGTATTTCCGATTTTATCTTATCTATCGGAAGTCCATTTAAGCGTCACAAACTTTTTTTGTTTTGACACCAGAAGGATCTTAACAATGTTTATCTTATGAAATAGTACGAAAATAAAAAGATTAGTTTTTTCCTTATTTGATAGGATCAAAAAGAAACTTTGGGATTGCTGAATCACAGACGAAATAAATATATAAAGCAACGGAACCATCATAGTATTTTTTTAACTGCTACGAAAGTAAGGATGGTAATTGGATCATTTGACGCTCTGGGTATGATAGATTCTATATTTTATTTTTCTTCGATAGAAGATAAAAGTCAATTCCATTATAGAGCCGTATGCACTGCACAAAAGATGCCTGTACGGTTGTTCAATTCTATCTTTTTTTTCTTCGTATTTTAGTCTTTTGTCTTCACCTCATCATGCAAGATAGAGGAACCATTTATTATCTTATATCATCAGGGTAATGATACATCAACCCGCTAGCTCTTTTTATGAGGCACAAACGGGAGAATTTATCCTGGAAGCGGAAGAACTACTGAAACTGCGCGAAACCATCACAAGGGTTTATGTACAAAGAACGGGCAAACCCTTATGGGTTGTATCCGAAGACATGGAAAGAGATGTTTTTATGTCAGCAACAGAAGCCCAAGCTCATGGAATTGTTGATCTTGTAGCGGTTTAATGAAAATAGCAGGGATTTCACACAAATATGTTATTTGATTGAGATTTTATTTATATTCCTACCGGGTTTATTAATATTTTATTAAATAGAAGAACTTGATAATCATCCGGTTAGGATCGATCTAAACCAGCCTATTATGTATACGATTTAGCATGCCAACCATTAAACAACTTATTAGAAACACAAGACAGCCAATCAGAAATGTCACAAAATCCCCTGCTCTTCGGGGATGTCCTCAGCGCCGAGGAACATGTACTAGGGTGTATGTGCGACTCGTTCCGATCGTGAACTGGTACAAAAAAAACAATCTTTACAGTATCAATGATCAGTACCAGTAAATAGGATAGAATGTGAGAATGGAAGAACTCCATTCACTATCTAAAAATAAAAAGATATATTATATCCCTGTGTATGTGTATGAAATTTATGGTTTCCATTGGTGCAAATCCAATCACCTCAATTTAAGATGAGAAGTAATTCCCCATTGGTAACAATTGGTTATTCATGAAGCGGGGAAATCTTATTTCAGAAGCATAAAAATTTTGTTCCTACTCTTGCAAGAACGGACTAACAGGGTCAGCTAGCTAGCTAACCTTCATAATTAAATATCGTTACTGTATGGGTAGATCTCATTGTGAAAGATCTATTACTGGATAATCCATGGGTAGAGCCAAAGGGTGTGAACTGTACAAGTTACCAATAATATTGATTAAATGAAGGAAAGGGCTCCGGTGTATAGAGAGGACCTCACCGTTTAAGAAGTAACCATAGAAACGATGGAACCACTATTTCTTTAATCCATTTATATTTACTACTTTTTTATTTACTATGTTTTGTTTTTAATACCCAGTATCCATAAATTTCTTATTTTGCGGTGAAATGCCTATAAAAAAAAAGAAAAAAATAGTGGTTGGGAAGGTTATAGTAGCAAAAGCCATTGGAATTTTTATTTTATACATTGGAAGAATCCGTTTTGTTATTAATAGACCAGTAAAGAAGAAAAGAATAACTGAAAGAAAGGAAATCAATTAGTTATTCATCAAAGTTTCATTTATTCAATGACCAGAATTAAACGAGGATATGTAGCTCGTAGACGTAGAACAAAAATTCGTTTATTTGCATCAAGCTTTCGGGGGGCTCATTCAAGACTTACTCGAACTATTACTCAACATAAAATAAGAGCTTTGGTTTCGGCTCATCGGGATAGAGATAGGCAAAAGAGAGATTTTCGCCGTTTGTGGATCACTCGGATAAATGCAGTAATTCGCGAGAGTAGGGTATCCTATAGTTATAGTAATTTTATACATGATCTGTACAAGAGGCAATTGCTTATTAATCGTAAAATACTTGCACAAATAGCTATATCAAATAGGAATTGTCTTTATATGATTTCTAATGAGATCATAAACTAAGGGGATTGTAAGGAATCCACCGGAATAATTTTAATGAAGTTCCCCGGAGAATGAACTCCGGGAAGGTACAATAGAAATTAGTATGATAAAAAATTGATAATATAATAAAGTCGTCAAAATGAAAATGGGCGAATGCCTTTAATAAAAAAAAGATTTCTTCTTCTCCGATTCTTTGATTCTTTTTTTTTTATGACACGACAATCAAATCTGGATTCTCGGATTTTTAGAACAAAACATCAATCTGGGTTTGAGTTCGGATTGGAATTTTGATTCGATTGAAGAGTAAGCCTATTTATTTCTGGTTCTAAGACCGGTAGTTCTAACGGTCGACTCGGTTCTTTCAAACTGTTTCTCATTATTAAGAAAAGGTAATAAAGATAAAATACGAGCTTGTTTTATAGCAATAGTAATTAATCGTTGTTGTTTCAAGGTCAATCTATTCACACGTCTAGATAATATTTTTCCTTGTTCACTAATAAATCGACTAATTAAACTCATGTTTCTATAATCAATTCGATCCCCCGATTGGATCGGGGGTAAACGCCTACGAAAAGATCGCTTGGATTTAAGAAAAGATCGCTTGGATTTAAGAAAAGGTCGCTTGGATTTATCCA